CTATTATGAAAAGGAAAAAGGGGTAAAGTAACTTGATGTTGATTGTTCTCTAAATAGAACGTTTCTTCTTCTACATGTAGAAAAGGAATAAATAAATTAATCAAATTCCAGGAGGCTTCATGAAGTGCTTCTTTAGGAGTTAAACTTCCATTTGTCCATATTTCTAGAAAAAGAATCTCTTGTTTTTCATTCCCATTCCCATAAGAATGAATACTATGATTCGCGTTTTGAACAGGCATAAATACAGCATCTATAGGATAACTTAGATCTTCAAAGTTATTTGAAATTTTTAGACTATATCCGCGATTCCTCTCGATTTTTAATCCAATACAAAAATCTATTGGTTCTGTTAAGGTAGCTATATGCTGTGTATTATCAATGATTTCCACAGAGGGCGGTAAAATTATGTCTCGAGCAGTTATATATCCGGGACCCTGTACACAAATAAGCGCGTTGCGCGTTCCATATAGATTACTTCTTAATACAATCTCGTTCAAATTCATTAAAATTTCATGTACCGATTCTTGAATACCTACTATGTTAGAATATTCATGTGGTATGTTCTCAGATTTTGCACGTGTAATACATGTTCCTTCTATTTCGCCAAGTAAAGCTCTTCGCATCGCAATGCCTATTGTGTCGGCTTGACCTTTCATAAGTGGAGACAGAATAAAGCGTCCATAATAAAGACGCTTACTGTCTCTTCTTGATTCAACACACTTCCACTGCAGTGTCCGAGTAGATACTTTGACTTTCTCTCGAACCATAGTAATTTTATTTGATCAGATCATTGAATCGTTTATTTCTCTTGAAACCCTTTCAGCCTTTATTTAATTTAGTTCTATACACGTCTTTTTTTAGGGGGTCTACAACCATTATGTGGCATAGGGGTTACATCTCGTACGAAACTTAAAAGTATACCGCTTCTACGAATAGCTCGTAATGCTGCATCTCTTCCCAGTCCAGGGCCTTTTATCCTTACTTCAGCTCGTTGCATACCTTGATCCACTACTGCTCGAATAGCATTTACCGCTGCGGTTTGAGCAGCAAAAGGTGTTCCTCTTCTTGTACCCCTGAATCCACAAGTACCTGCGGAGGACCAAGAAATCACCCGACCCCGTACATCTGTAACCGTGACAATGGTATTGTTGAAACTTGCTTGAACATGAATAACTCCCTTTGGTATTCTACGTACATTTTTACGTGAACCACTACGTGTATTTTTACGTGAACCAATTCTTAATATAGGTTTTGCCATATTTTTTCATTTCACAATAATATATGGATATATCCATTTCATGTCAAAACGGACCTTTTTTTTGCCAGCTCCTTGGAAGTGCCTTTTCCTTTACTTTATTTCCTTTAGTAATATTATCCTTGTCTTTGTTTATGCCTCTGGTTGGAACAAATTACTAGAACTCGTCCCCTCCTACGGATTAGTCGACACTTTTCACAAATTTTACGAACGGAAGCCCTTATTTTCATAGTTGTTATTCCTTAATTCTCTGAATATACTTATTGTTGGACGAAAAAAAGGTTTCTTGATATTTTTGAATCTGAATTGTATCTTCGTGAAAGGAATGTTGAAATTGAAAAAACCACTTACTCATTTGAATCCTTGTTATAGAGTCTAGAAAGTGGCTGTCCCCTGATTAACTTATACCTATACCTAAGAACTTACTAAAATTTTTAGTTTTTTCCTATACGTATACCTATAGAAAAATATGTCGAATCCTTTCATAAGCATGACCTAAAATCAAAAAAATCTTTAGTATTTAAACAAAATCGAACCGTGCCGTTCGGAAGTGATTCAGAAAGAAAACTTTCATTAATTCATTTTTTTTATTTCATTCGAGGTGAAACATTCTAAGCAGGGGTGGTATTACACAACCCCCCCCTTTTTTTCACAAATGGTAAGTTCCGGATATCCAATTTTTATATTAGAAGGATTACCATATATAACACAAAATTTCTCCGCCGATTCTTTTTAATCGAGCTTCTCGGTCTGTCATTATACCTTGAGAAGTCGAAAGGATTACAATTCCTATTCCGCCTAAAATTCGTGGAATTCGTTGAAAGTTAGAATAGATTCGTAGACCCGGTCGACTTATTCTCTTTAAATTTAAAATAGTTTTATAGGATTCTTTCTTGGTTCGTCTATGTCTTAGGGTTAAAATCAAAAAATATTGGTTGTTTTCGCGATGTTTCCTTACGTTTTCGATAAAACCCTCTCGTAAAAATATTTTAACAATGCTTTCGGTGATGTTAGTCGATCCTATCCGAACCGTTCCTTTTCTATTCATGTCAGCATTTCGTATAGAGGTTATTATATCAGCAATAGTGTCTTTCCCCATGATAAGTTAAAATTCCTTAGTGTTCTGTTCTATAATTTTGATATAATCAACATGCTCTTTTTCTTTTATTTATATATAGATATAGACGAATTATATATTAATAGACGAATTATATATTAATATATGAATTAAATTATTAATATTTTAGTATTTAAGGGTATATGCGTGATACACAATCTAGTAATTAATTTTATTTCAATACCATTTTTTTAATCCTATACTAACTATCGATATTTAGGTCTTATAATACCTCAGGAGCTAATGAAACTATTTTAGTAAAGTTTAATTGTCTCAATTCCCGTGGGATCGCCCCAAAAACTCGAGTTCCTTTTGGATTTCCTTCTTGATCAATGACAACTGCGGCATTGTCATCATATCGTATTATGGTCCCATTGTTACGTTTGAGTTCTTTACAAGTACGTACAATTACAGCTCTGATCACTTCTGATCTTTCTAGAGGAGTATTTGGTATTGCTTCCTTGATTACAGCAACAATAACGTCACCAATATGAGCATATCGACGATTACTAGCTCCTATTATTCGAATACACATCAATTCTCGAGCCCCGCTGTTGTCTGCTACATTCAAATAGGTTTGTGGTTGAATCATATCATTTTTTTTATCTCTTCTTTTAATGCAAAGGACGAAGTAAAAAAATATTGTTTGTCAAAAAAAGAAAACTTATAATCTTTTTATCCTTAAATGTTATTTAGCTTTTTCATTCTATATTCCTATTCAGAAATAATGAATTGGGTTTTTATAGGCATTTTTGATGCCGCTATTGAAATAGCTTTTCTGGCTATATTTTCGGGTACACCACCCATTTCATAAAGGATTTTACCTGGTTTAACAACAGCTACCCAATACTCTGGAGATCCTTTCCCAGAACCCATACGCGTTTCCGCAGGTCTTACTGTAACTGGTTTGTCTGGAAATATACGTACCCAAATTTTTCCACCACGTCGTACATTTCGTGTCATTGCTCGTCGCCCTGCTTCTATTTGTCTAGATGTGATCCAAGCGGGTTCAAGTGTTTGAAGAGCATATCTGCCAAAACAAATACGAGTCCCACGAGAAGATATTCCTTTTAGTCTTCCTCGATGTTGTTTACGAAATCTGGTTCTTTTTGGGTTATAGTTGATGGAGTTTTTCTAAATTATAAATTCCATCTCTACTACAGAACTGAACGTGAGAGTTTCTTCTCATCCAGCTCCTCGCGAATAAAAGGACTAAAAAAGCTTGTATTAAGATATAGATGTAGTTAATGATTAATCCTATTAATCATGGTATTTTTTTTTTATTTCATCTGATCTCTTCTAAATTTGTGTATGTCTTTTTCAAAATGGAATCCAAGATGAATTCTATTGATTTTTAAATAACGTAATATCATCATCTCGAATGTCGTTTTTGTTAGAGTTAGAATATTCTAACAAATCCTTATTTTCTTTTATCTTTTTCATTTTTTTTTTCGTATTTTATTACTTTTTTTTATTTGAAAAAAAAAACACAAATTTTTCGCCGGCGAATATTTACTCTTTCACTATCTATTTAAGTTTGATGTTTATCCCACGAGGTCTCAGAATAAAAATAAGAATAGATAATAAAGTTTCGGGTTTATTCCGCCATCCTGTCCAATGAATTACTAAGATTTGTTTTTCACTAGAATCCTCTATATTCATGGGTTCCGTCGTTCCCATCGCTTCGTGATTAATCATTAGGTCCGAATTCTACAATGGAGCTCTTACATGAAATTTGTAATTTCCTTTTTTTATTTGTTTTTGAGTCAATTTTCTCAGTTTTTATTGGCTCAAGGCTCTTAATTTTTTGTTTTCGTAACAGATTTATCTAATTATTATGAATTAATCTGTATTGATGCTTTATTACATTGCTTTTCTTACAGCGACCTCATAGACTTTCCAAATTGGAATCATATATCATTAATATTCAATTTTTTCTCTCTTTCTTTCATCCTTCCCTTTATCCGCATACTTTTCGATTACCTTTCATAACTTATAATCATATTTCTTTATTCTTTTTTTTTTATTCAGGTGCTACAATGATATGATCAGCCTATCATATCTTGACTTATTTTTTTTGATCCAGATAATGCGAAGCAATGAGTTGCTTAGGTTATTTATTAATGCTATAGTTATTAGTTGCTCTTATATCTTATAGGTAAGTTCTTTTTTGTTTTCTTAATCTAATCGAATCCTAAATCAACGAGTCACACACTAAGCATAGCAATTATATCAAAGGAGTTTTGATGGAAATTTTTATTCAACCTTATAGAATTGCTGATTTTTTTCTTAAACATAAAAAAGAAGACTGCAATTTTTTTATTACTGTATAGTGTTATACTACATAGTTTTAGTTTTTTTTTTATCGTTGGATAAAATGTAAAGACAAATAAAGTTTTTTTATTCTTCGTCTACGAATATCCAAATTTTTATTCCTAAGACCCCATAAATAGTTCGAACTGTATAAGAACAATACTCAATTTTAGCTTCAATTGTTTGTAAAGGAACTCTGCCTTCTCTGATCCATTCAACACGTGCAATTTCTTTTCCGTCGATACGTCCGGCAATTTGTACTTGAATTCCTTTTGTATTCGCCTGTTCAGTTAATTCAATAGCTTTTTTCATTGC